GGTCACATTTTATTCATGAAATGGGTTGGATTGGTATTAGTCTGGATACAGCAAAATAATTCTATTAAATCTAATGTACTTATTCGATCTAATAAGTACATTATGTCAGAATTGAGAAATTTTATGTCTCGAATCTTTATTATTTTTTTATTTATTACCTCGATTAAAATTTAAATATATAAATTAAAATTATATTAAATATTAATATTAATATAATAAATATATAATTAAAAATAAATATATAATTAAATTAATAATTAATATATATTATATTAATTTTAATTAATATAAATTTAGAAATTATTAATATATTTGTAAATATTTTTTATAAATATCAAAATTAAAATTATTAATTAATTAATAATTAAAAAAAGTAGTAAATTAATAAGAAGATTAATGCATAAAAAAAATACAATAAAATATACGACGAAATTCGGCCACCTCCTACATATTTTATAACCTCTCCCAGAAAAAAACTTGTAATACCCACCCCATTTGGAATTCCATCAATTATTCGTCTATCAAAAAAATAATTTAGTTTAGCTAATCTTCTTACATTATTAATTAAAGATATTCTATAAAAAGCATCTATGTAACCACGATTATATGACCAATCATATATGACATTTCTTATTTTATCTGCAACAATCTTTTTAGAAACATTTTTTGAAAATAAATTAAGTAAGTTGAAATTTTGTAAAGATGAATAAACAGGCTTATAGAAAAAGGACGCTATAAATATTCCGAAAAAAGCTATACTGACCGAAAAAGTTGCATTTGTGACAAATTCATACCAATTCCCAGAATTATTGGAATTTGGATGTAAAAGGTCTATAGACGGAATTAACAATTTGGATAATATATCCAAATCTAGTTGTCCTTCTTGATTGAAAGAAATTCCTATGACCCCAATGAACAAAGTAAATAGTATTAATACAAGCATAGAGAATAACATAGTATTTTCCGATTCATAGGGATAGGAAAAAGTGGTATTGTTAGTTTCAAAATAGGTAATATCAATAAAAGGCCATGTTATGTTTTTTAGATTTCTATCAATTCGATGTGAATGTGTCTTCTTCCGAAAAAAGGAAGCCCTTCCATTATTATTCATTGTTAATAAAGATAATAAATGCATTTTTTTTTTCGCTTCTTTTTCTTTACCCCATAGAGATATTGAATGGAATGAGCTATTTTTTTTTCCATTGTAATTTTTAAAATTAACGTTTAAATATCCTTCAAAAACAAGTAAATAGATCCGAAACATATAAAATGCGGTTAATCCTGCTGTGGAACAAGCTATTATTGCGAAAATTGGTGAATATAACCAACTATCATTAAGAATTTCATCTTTGGACCAAAAACAGGCAAAGGGTGGAATACCACAAAGAGAAAGTGTACCCACTAAAAAAGCGGTTTTTGTAATTGGCACATGTTTTGTTAAACCGCCCATAAGAACCATATTTTGACTTTTATCTGGAGAATATCCAACAATAGCTTCCATTGAATGAATAATGGATCCGGATCCTAAAAACAACAATGCTTTTGAATAAGCATGAGTAATCAAATGAAATAAACCGGCTCGATAAGAGCCCATACCTAGAGCTAACATCATATAACCCAATTGAGACATTGTAGAATAGGCCAAACTTCTCTTAATATCCTTTTGAGCAAGAGCTAAAGTAGCTCCTAATACTACTGTTATTATCCCTATGAAAGCTATTCCATTCATTATGGAAGGTATAACTATGAAAAGCGGAAGAAGGCGGGCTACAAGAAAAATTCCCGCCGCTACCATAGTAGCAGCATGGATAAGAGCGGAAATAGGGGTAGGCCCTTCCATAGCATCCGGTAACCATACATGCAGGGGGAATTGGGCAGATTTAGCAACTGAACCGCCAAATAACAGGAAGGCACACAAAGTAACTAATAAAAGATTAACCTCATTATTATAAATCAAGTTATTGAATATTTCAAACAAATCCCGAAATTCCAAACTACCCGTTATCCAATAAAGACCTAAAATTCCCAATAATAAACAAAAATCCCCTACCCGATTAGTTACAAACGCTTTTTGACAAGCATTTGCCGCAATAGGGCGTGTGAACCAAAAACCTATTAATAGATAAGAACACATTCCAACCAATTCCCAAAAAATATAAATTTGTATCAAATTAGAACTAGTAACCAATCCCAACATTGAAGTATTAAAAAAACTCATATAAGCAAAAAATCTCAAATATCCTTCATCATGAGACATATAATTGTCACTATAAATAAGAACCAGAATTCCAACAGTAGTGATTAATATTGACATAATAGAGGTAAGTGAATCGATCAAGTAGCCAAACTCTAAAGAAAGATCATTATTTATAGTCCAAGACCATACATATTGATAGATAGAACTGTTATTGATTTGATGAATAGACAGATCCACCGAAAAAATCATGACTATACTTAAAAATAAAACACTAGGAAAAGCCCACATACGGCGAATATTTTTTGTTGCCGTGGGAAAAATGAGAAGTCCCACTCCTATTAACATAGGAACTGGAAGTGGAATGAAAGGTATGATCCATGAATAGTGATGTGTATATTCCATACAAAAAAAATAAAAAAAAAAAAGAAAAAAAAAAATGGATTCTTAATGAGTTTTGTTTCTTATTCACCAATTTTATCTCTTTTGAAAGGGTTCAGTTAATAAAAAAATTAAGATTAAGATAGAAATAGAATTTTCTATTGTTAATTATTCTGAATTTTTGTCCAATATTTCCAATAGTTGAAAGTACGAAGTGAAAATGGGTCAAATGATATGACCAAATTACTAGTAAAAAAGAGACTTTTTTTTTAGTTAGAAAATCTAAATTGGAAATTCTTATTATACAATAATTTATATCCAGAGAGTGAGGATAAATAATTACACCAAAACTAAAAACATTAGTTTATTTTGATATGAATCATAAAAAACAATCCATATGACTCAAAAAAATAAGAATTTGTTTTTTAGTTTGTGATTCCGAATCATTAATTCGTTTTGGCACTAATTGATTATTTTCCATTCCAATAAAAAGACATCCATCTTTGGAAAAAATTTGTAAAAAAGGTTATGATATTCAACAGTTTACTTTAGATAGAAAAAAGGAATTAAGATACATGATTTTCAAAAATCATGTATCTTTTAAACGACCAAGTAAGCAGGATAAAGATAAGGGTTGGGTTCTTCAACTTTTTCGATGTATTTTATTCCATGTATAAGTGCGATACGACGAAAATAGACCGAGATATAAGATATCAAAGAATAGTCTTTTTTTGTAAGAATTACATAAAAGATTATTAGGAACAAAAAAAAAGACTATGTGATTTTGACATATCCACATTTTTTATGAAAAGGAGTAGAATAGTATAATTTAGAAAAACAAATAGATAAGATAGATATATGGCTAATTAAAGAATAATTCATTTTGAACAATAGATGTCTTTCACATCCAACTAGAGCAATGAATAAACTAGTCTAATTTTTGAATGGCAGCTCCAAAAAAACGCACTTCTATATCAAAAAAAAGGATTCGGAAAACAATTTGGAAGGAGAAGGGATATTGGACAGCATTGAAAGCTTTTTCGTTAGCGAAATCTCTTTCTACGGGGAACTCAAAAAGTTTTTTTGTGCAACAAATACAAACATTGGAATAATCTGAATTAGCTGGACTCAAAGAATAGTCTAATTTCAAAGAATGGTTTCGTATATATATATTGAAATTTTTTTATGATTATTGGTTTTTTGCTCTTTTATATTTCTATTTTTTTTTGTTTTGATAGTTTTTGTTTCTATATTTTATAGATATTTTTATACAAACTAAAAAAAAATGAGATAAGATATAAGTAAAAATCTCTATTTGCTAATGTTTTGAACTGTTCAATATAAGATTGACCCCATTTTGGAATTGGCTTTTTTTAATGAAAATTCTTTAATGTTTCCGTTTCTCAAATGCAATATTTGTTTACTAAATATTAAATTTAGTAAACAAATATTGCATTTGAATCGACTCTTTCAATCTCGACGATTGACTAAAAATCGGTTATTATGATTTCGAGCAAGCCGCTATGGTGAAATCGGTAGACACGCTGCTCTTAGGAAGCAGTGCTAGAGCATCTCGGTTCGAGTCCGAGTGGCGGCATGGCATCTTATTTTCTAAAAGAGTAAGTCCTATAATGAATTCAATTCCCGATTTCCATTCATATAATTAAGAGATCTTTTTTTTTATTTATTTTTTGATATGATATTTTCAACTTTAGAGCATATATTAATTCATATATCGTTTTCGGTCGTATCAATTGTAATTGCAATTCGTTTGATAACCTTATTAGTCAATGAAATCGTAGTACTATATGATTCGTCCGAAAAAGGCATGATAGTAACCTTTTTCTGTATAACAGGATTATTAGTTACTCGTTGGATTTTTTTGGGCCATTTACCATTAAGTGATTTATATGAATCAGTAATCTTTCTTTCATGGGGTTTTTCCATTTTTCATATAGTTCCAGGTTTTGGTTTTAAAAAGCTTAAAAATTATTTAAGCACAATAATCGCACCAAGTGTGATTTTTACCCAAGGCTTTGCTACTTCGGGTCTTTTAACCGAAATGCATGAATCCGCAATATTAGTACCCGCTCTCCAATCGCATTGGTTAATGATGCACGTAAGTATGATGGTATTGGGCTATGCAGCTCTTTTATGTGGATCATTATTATCAGTAGCTCTTTTAGTCATTACATTTCGAAAGGTCATAATAAGAAATATTGGTAAGAACAAGAATCTTTTTTTTAATGAGTCATTTTCTTTTGCTGAGATCAAATACATGAACGAAAGAAACAATGTTTTACGAAACACTTCTTTTCCTTCTTATAGAAATTATAACAGGTCTCAATTTATTCAACAATTGGATCGTTGGAGTTATCGTATTATTAGTCTAGGTTTTATCTTTTTAACCATAGGTATTCTTTCGGGAGCAGTATGGGCTAATGAGGCTTGGGGATCATATTGGAATTGGGATCCAAAGGAAACTTGGGCGTTTATTACTTGGACCATATTTGCCATTTATTTACATACTAGAAAAAATCAAAAATTGGAAGGTGTAAATTCTTCAATAGTGGCCTCTATGGGCTTTCTTATAATTTGGATATGTTATTTTGGGATCAATCTATTAGGAATAGGACTACATAGTTATGGTTCATTTACATCTAATTAAATTAAATTAAAGAAAGGGCCTGACAAATACAAACTAAGTATATTAAGCATATATGCATATAATATATATATAATATATAAGTATAAGAAAGTATAAGAAAACTTCGCATAACCCGTCGAGAACCCTTTAAATCAAGTAATGTAGTGATTCAAGGGGTTCTCACAAACACCAAACATATCCGGTTACAATTCCAATTCATTTTTTTTTTAAGTTAATCCAAAAAAGATTTTTTTTTTTTCATTGTACAATGAACACTATTAAAAAGAAATAGGATTTATTGCTCTCTTTGATTTTTTGGTTTTAGTCATTTATTGATTAAAGCTATCTATAAAAAATTAGATAGAATAGCCTCGACCTTCTCAACTGATAATGAGAAAATGAAATCCGGATAAATACCAATACCTATTACAGGTATAAGGATAGAAATCGAAATAAATAACTCTCGCGGCCCAGAATCAAAAAAAAAAGAGTTCGATGTATTAAAAAACTTGTATCCATAGAACATCTGACGTAACATAGATAATGAATAAATAGGAGTTAATATCATTCCAATTGCCATTACAAAAGTAATTAGTATTTTTGTCATTAAAAGATATTTTGGACTGGTAATTATTCCAAAAAAAACTATCAATTCCGCAACAAAACCGCTCATGCCCGGCAATGCAAGAGAAGCCATCGATAAGATACTGAAAACCGTGAATATTTTTGGCATTGGAATAGCCATTCCGCCCATTTCGTCGAGATAAAAAAGACGTATTCTATCATAACTCGTTCCTGCCAAGAAAAAAAGTGCAGCACCAATAAATCCATGAGAAATTATTTGTAAAATGGCTCCGTTGAGTCCCGTATCGCTTATAGAACCAATTCCTATAATTATGAAACCCATATGAGATACGGAGGAATAAGCTATTCTTTTTTTTAAATTACGTTGACCAAGAGATGTTGAAGCTGCATAGATTATTTGAATTGCGCCTAATAGAATTAACCAGGGGGAAAATAGAGAATGAGCATGGGGTAATAATTCCATATTAATTCGAACCAATCCATACGCTCCCATTTTTAATAAGATTCCGGCTAAAAGCATACAAGTACTGTAATGTGCCTCTCCATGGGTGTCTGGTAACCATGTATGTAAGGGTATAATCGGCGATTTGACAGCAAAAGCAATAAGAAATCCAATATAGAATATTATTTCCAGTGCCACAGGATACGATTGATTAGCTGATGTTTCAAAATTTAATGTTGGTTCATTGGAACCATATAAACCGATACCAAGAACTCCTATTAATAAAAAAATGGAACTTCCCGCAGTATACAAAATAAACTTTGTAGCTGAATACAAACGTTTCTTTCCCCCCCACATGGATAAAAGTAGATAAACAGGAATTAATTCTAATTCCCACATGATGAAAAAAAGTAAAATGTCTCGAGAAGAAAATGATCCTATTTGACCGCTATACATTGCTAACATCAGGAAATGGAACAATCGGGATTCCCGAGTAACCGGTTGAGCCGCTAAAGTAGCTAAAGTGGTGATAAATCCCGTCAGTAAAATAGGTCCTATAGAGAGTCCATCTATTCCAAATCTCCAGTAAAAATCAAAAAAATTTATCCATTTATAATTCTCCGTCAATTGGATTAATGGATCGTCCAATTGGAAATGATAACAGAATGCATAGGTTGTTAGAAGGAGATTGATTAAGCATATACAAATAGTATACCACCTAATCACCTTATTTCCTCTATGGGGAAATAAGAAGATTAAGGAACCCGCGGATATTGGCAAAACTACAACTATTGTTAACCAAGGAAAAAAATTCGTGGTAAAAATAAGATACACTTGGGCCAGAAAAGCCCGTGCTCAAAATAGAAAAGATTCTTTTTTTTTTTTTTTTCTATTTTGAGCACGAGTTTTTGTCAGTAAAAAAATGGTATTCGTGTGTGGTTTTTTGAAACGTATCAATAAGCTAGACCCATGCTTCGAGTTGTTTCATGCCATAAATAAACTCGAACACTCAAGAAATCTGTCGGACAAGCGGATTCACACCTCTTACAACCAACACAGTCCTCTGTTCTTGGAGCAGAAGCAATTTGCTTAGCTTTACATCCGTCCCAAGGTATCATTTCTAATACATCTGTGGGGCAGGCTCGGACACATTGAGTACATCCTATACATGTATCATAAATCTTTACTGAATGTGACATTGGATCTATTAATTTTTGAACATCAGAAATTTTCGATCTAGTAAACTTGTAAATGAATCATATATTTCGACACCAGACGAATCAATGATTTACCAGAATTTTTCTAATCAATCTACCTCTGGATCAATTCATAAGAGAGGGCCAAGATACTTTGATTTCTTACGTTTTCGCAAACATGATCATACGTTGTGTATCATACATGCGAATTGGAATTGATAAATATTCGAATTTCCATATTCGAAATTCGAATTTTTCTGATTCATATTATTTATTCAACAAATTCGATTGATTGATACGAGTTGATTTTCTGTTACGATAAATTGACGAAACAATAGCCGGTCCAATAGCTGCTTCAGCGGCTGCGATAGCTATAACAAAAATGGAAAAAATATTTCCTTTTAATTGGCGACTATCAAAAAAATCAGAAAAAGTTACGAAATTGATATTAACCGCATTCAGTATAAGTTCAAGACACATAAGGGCTCTAACCATATTTCGGCTCGTGATCAATCCATAGATACCGATAGAAAATAAATAGGCACTCAAAACAAGTACATGTTCGAGCATCATTGACCAACTCCTTATCAATTTCGATTCATTTCAATATGAACAACAATTCAACAGATTCGATTGACTAGAGAATCTAACAAGTACGGACCAAAAGAATATATTGGTAATAAATCGAAAAATTATTTTAAACATAAACAATCTTTCACTTTCCCATTCACATATAAAATTCAAAGGAAACGGAGATAAAATAGAAAAAAATTGAATTTAGATTGATGTTACTAGTTCTATTCTTACTGGCGAGCCACGACAATTGCACCTATCAAAGCAGCTAAAAGAATTATTGAAATGAGTTCAAATGGAAGAAAAAAATCTGTTGATAAATGAATTCCAATTTGTTGACTATTATTTATCAAATCTTGCTCTATAATCTGATTTGATCTTGTAGTCCAAATAATCCCGTACCATGATGTATCTGGAATAGTAGTTATTAGTGAAACAAGAATACTTGTACAAACCATCAAAGTAACTCCATCCCCAACGGTCCAAAGATGAAAATCTTGGTAATATTCTGAACCATTTATGAACATTACAGCAAATATGATTAAAACGTTTATAGCTCCCACGTAAATAAGTAGCTGTGCTGCAGCTACAAAATGGGAGTTTGATAAAATATAGAATAAAGATATACAAACAAGAACCAGTCCCAACGAAAAGGCAGAAAAAATTGGGTTGGTAAGTAATACTACTCCTAGACTTCCTAATACAAGACCTGATCCCAGAAAGATTAAAAGAAAATCATGTATCGGTTCAGGTAAATCCATTAGATGTAAAATAAAAGATAAATAAATCGAAATCTCATGACCTTATTGATACGACCAGGAAAAGATTTTATATACTAAATTCCTAATTGAATTAAATCCTAAGGAGTATGAATTGATATAGATACAGTTATAGGACTAATCTCATTCTTTATACGAAAGAGTAGTTCGAAACTATAGTAGTTCGAAACTATATTAAACTATACTATATTAAACTATACTATGAAACTATACTATATATTATTAGATATCTATATAGAATATTATTTATAGAATTTCTATATTTATATAAATAAAATAGAATAGATTTATATAATTAGATATATAATATAAATAGAATAATTTCTATTTAGAATTTAATATATTATTAATAATAAATATAGAAAATCAAAAAATAGATTATTAATAATAAATATAGAATATTATTCTATATTAAATATTCTATATAATAGAAATTTGATATAAATAATAAATAATCTATTTTCCATTTTGAATATATATATATTTTTTAATATAAATATAATAAAAATTAAATCCAAATTATATAAATTTGGATTTAATTATATTTTTATTATTATATTTCAATTTGAAATATATTATTAGAATTTGAATTCTAAAAAAAGAATCTTATTTGAATTGAATTGTTCGAATTGTATAATCGTCAATTACTGACATTGGTAAACGGCCCAAAGCAATTTGATTATAATTCAATTCGTGACGATCATAAGTCGAAAGTTCATATTCTTCAGTCATTGATAAACAATTTGTTGGACAATACTCAACGCAGTTACCACAAAATATACAGATCCCGAAATCAATACTGTAATTAAGCAATCGTTTCTTTCGAATATCAGTTTCCAGTTTCCAATCAACAACGGGTAGATCTATAGGACATACACGAACACATACTTCACAAGCAATGCATTTATCAAATTCAAAATGGATTCGACCGCGGAAACGTTCCGATGTGATTAATTTTTCATAAGGATATTGAATAGTTACAGGTAAACGATTTGCGTGGGATAAGGTAATCATGAAACTTTGACCAATGTACCTTGCAGCTCGTACTGTTTGTTGACCATAATTCATGAACCCAGTTACCATAAGGAACATATCGTGAATATCTATGAATATTTTTGTTTTGTTTCTTTCTCTTGTTTGAGACAAGTTATGAATATAGAATCTCAATCTTTTACAGTGAAAACAGTCGAAACGAAGTTGTTA